CTCTATGGGAAAATGGTGGTTCAATTCAATGTTGTCTAACGAGGGGTTAGAACACAGGTGTGGGCTAGGTAAATCAACGGACAGTCTTAGTCGTCCTATTGGAAATACCGGTGGAAGTGAAGATCCCATTCTAAATGATACGAATAAAAACATTCATTGTTGGCGCGAAAGTCGCAGTTATAGTTGCAGTAATGTTGATCATTTTTTCGGTGTCAGGGGCATTTGGGGTTTAATCTCTGATGACACTTTTTTAGTTAGGGATAGTAATGGTAACAGTTATTCCGTATATTTTGATATTGAAAATCAGGTTTTTGAGATTGACAATGATAGTTCTTTTCTGAGTGAACTAGAAAAAGCATTTTCTAGTTATCTGAATAGTGGGTCTAAGAGTGACAATCGCCACTATGATCATTATATGTATGATACTACGTATAGTTTGAATAATCACATTCATAGTTGCATTGATGGTTATCTTCGTTCTGAAATTAGTATTGATAGGTACATTTCAAGTGGTAGCGACAATCACATTTACAGTTATATTTATAGTTACATTTGTAGTGGTGAAAGTGTAAGTGATAGTGACAGTGGGGGTTCTAGTATAAGAACTAGCGGTAATGGCAGTGATTTCAATATAAGAGGAAGATCTAATGATTTTGATGGAAATAAAAAATACAGACATTTATGGGTTCAATGCGAAAATTGTTATGGATTAAATTATAAGAAATTTTTTAGGTCAAAAATGAATATTTGTGAACAATGTGGATATCATTTGAAAATGAGTAGTTCAGATAGAATCGAACTTTCGGTTGATCCGGGCACTTGGGATCCTATGGACGAAGACATGGTCTCTATTGACCCCATTGAATTTCACTCGGAAGAGGAACCCTATAGAGATCGTATCGATTCGTATCAAAGAAAGACAGGTTTAACTGAGGCTGTTCAAACAGGTATAGGTCAACTAAATGGGATTCCCATAGCAATTGGGGTTATGGATTTTCAGTTCATGGGGGGTAGTATGGGATCCGTAGTAGGCGAGAAAATCACCCGGTTGATCGAATATGCTGCTAATAGATCTCTACCTGTTATTATGGTGTGTGCTTCTGGAGGAGCGCGCATGCAAGAAGGAAGTTTGAGCTTGATGCAAATGGCTAAAATATCTTCCGCTTCATATGATTATCAATTCAATAAAAAGTTATTCTATGTATCAATCCTTACATCTCCTACAACCGGTGGAGTAACAGCCAGTTTTGGTATGTTGGGAGATATCATTATTGCCGAACCCAATGCCTACATTGCATTTGCGGGTAAAAGAGTAATTGAACAAACATTGAATAAGACAGTACCCGACGGTTTACAAGCGGCTGAGTATTCATTCCATAAGGGCTTATTTGATCCAATCGTACCACGTAATCCTTTAAAAGGTGTTCTGAGTGAATTATTTCATCTACACGGTTTTTTTCCCTTGAATCAAAATTCAAGTAGAGCACTAGGCTCAGTTATTTGTAGCGAACTTTAGTTCATCGGAATGAAAGTCAAAATAAGAAGAGTGGAGTTTTCTTTGGTAACATAAGTTCTATAGGAAGTTTCGGATAATTACTTTTTTTATCCAGATTTTTTATCCTACCCCCATTCATGATTAGTAATCAGGAACCCTCTATCAAGAGGAAAAGGGTGAATTCTTCCTTCTGCGGAATGGAATTGGGAAAAAAATCAAAAGAATTTCATGTTCCCTTCTTTCATATTAATATATATAGACCCTATTATTCTATATATCTATATATATATAGAATAATTCAAATCTGAAAGGGAAGCATATTTTTATATCTCCCGAGAACCTACACTTTTAGACTATGAATTCCTGTTGGATCGGATCCTAACGAATCCTTAGGAAACTCGTAAGAAACTCTTTATTAGAAGATAAGGGCGCTAGAACAAGAATAATAAAGCGGATTATCATCCATATATTTCTTGTAGAAAGATGAATAGATACACTTATTTAGCTCTACATTCCTTGCACTTATTATATACTTAATAATACTTATCTTATAATAGATATACTTATCATAACATAAGATATCTTTAAAACAAGTACAAATATTAAATCGAGGCACCCATTCTATGACAGATCTCAATTTACCCTCTATTTTAGTGCCTTTAGTGGGCTTAGTGTTTCCAGCAATTGCAATGGCTTCGTTATCTCTTCATGTTCAAAAAAACAAGATTGTCTAGATCTGATAGGACAAAATTTCATCAATTTATTTCAAAACTTGGACTTGTATCATAATACAGATATCTATTTAGTGGAATATGATACGACATGTGGCTCCCTCCGGGCACAAATATAAAAGTGGTTGGTTATGCCTGCGGATACATGATATATGGATAAATGCATGTATATGTGGGGATAGCTGTTTAAAAATGGATCAGCGGATATCTGAAATAGAAAGTCAACATATCTATATTATGTAGATATACATAGTGGTATCATATGAAGGGGATGTTATTATTTTATATCTAACCAATTCGATGAATTACTCCTAATAGTTCACATCATAATAGTGCTAGTTGATGAGAGTGACTTCGGGAGCAAAACAAAAAAAGTAAAATAAAATTCATTTGGCTTATTCTCTCAATTCCAATAGGATGCAACTGGATCTAGTATGAACTATCGATCAGAACGTATATGGATAGAACTTATAACGGGGTCTCGAAAAACAAGTAATTTCTGCTGGGCCTGTATCCTTTTTTTAGGCTCACTAGGATTCCTATTGGTTGGAACTTCCAGTTATCTTGGTAGGAATCTGATATCCTTATTTCCGTCTCAGCAAATCATTTTTTTTCCCCAAGGAATCGTGATGTCTTTCTATGGGATCGCAGGTCTGTTCATTAGTTCCTATTTGTGGTGCACAATTTCGTGGAATGTAGGTAGTGGTTATGATCGATTCGATAGAAAAGAGGGAATAGTGTGTATTTTTCGTTGGGGATTTCCTGGAATAAATCGTCGCATCTTCCTTCGATTCCTTATGAGAGATATCCAATCGATCAGAGTGGAAGTTAAAGAGGGTCTTTATCCTCGACGTGTCCTTTATATGGAAATCAGAGGTCAGAGCACCATTCCCTTGACTCGTACTGATGAAAATTTGACTCCACGAGAAATTGAACAAAAAGCTGCTGAATTGGCCTATTTCTTGCGCGTGCCAATTGAAGTATTTTGAAATGAACTGAAGAGAATGAATGCTTTCTCAGCATGAGGGAAGGAACCCAGGAATAATGGAGGGGAATTCTTTCGTCTCGAAATCAAAATAATATTCATTATTTCAAGTGGTTCTTTTTGGCATTCATCGAAAGAACAAATGAAAATAGAATTGGTTCGAATTTGACCAACGGATTCTATATTCTTTACTAGATCCAAGGACTAAACAATTCAAAAAAAAAAGGAATAGATCCATAGGTTCCATACCTTGTTATAGAACTCATGCTTCATAGAAATATCGGACCGGATAGAGTCGGCGAATGAAGCGGGTTCATTAACAATTCACAGATGAAAAGTGTCAAAAAAGAAAGCATTGACTCTCCTCCCGTATCTTGCATCTATAGTCTTTTTGCCCTGGTGGATCTCTCTCTCATTTAATAAAATCCTGGAACCTTGGGTTACTAATTGGTGGAATACCGGACAATCCGAAACTTTTTTGAATGATATTCAAGAAAAGAACGTTCTAGAAAGATTCATAGAATTAGAACAACTATTCCTGTTGGATGAAATGATAAAAGAGTACCCGGAGACACAGATACAAAAGCTTCGTATAGGAATCCACAAAGAGACGATACAATTGGTCAAAATGCACAATGAAGATCATATCCATATCATTTTGCATTTCTCGACAAATATAATCTGTTTTGCTATTCTAAGTGGTTATTCTATTCTGGGTAATGAAGAACTTGTCATTCTGAATTCTTGGGTTCAGGAATTCCTCTATAACTTAAGCGACACAATAAAGGCCTTTTCTATTCTTTTATTAACGGATTTGTGTATCGGATTCCACTCACCCCGCGGTTGGGAACTAATGATTGGTTCGTTCTACAAAGATTTTGGATTTGCTCATAACGATCAAATTATATCTGGTCTTGTTTCCACTTTTCCAGTCATTCTAGATACAATTTTGAAATATTGGATCTTCCATTTTTTAAATCGTGTATCTCCTTCACTTGTAGTGATTTATCATTCAATGAATGAATGAAGAACTCATTTGATCTGCCGATATCAATCAAATCATGATGTGACTTCGTACATAAACAAACCGTTTTGAGGCTTACTCACTCTTTATATTTCTACCCGCCCAGGGAATTCCTCCTATACTTCAGTACAATTATTCCAGTACAATGGCAGAATCGTGGATAGGGAACTATACTAGCTACCTACCTAATTTATTGTAGAAATTTCCGAGATCAATGATTGGACCATGCAAAATAGAAATACCTTTTCCTGGGTAAAGGAAGAGATGACTCGATTCATTTCCGTATTGATTATGATATATGTAATAACTCGGACATCTATTTCAAATGCATATCCCATTTTTGCGCAGCAGGGTTATGAAAATCCACGAGAAGCAACTGGGCGTATTGTATGTGCCAATTGCCATTTAGCTAATAAGCCCGTGGATATTGAGGTTCCACAAGCTGTGCTTCCTGATACTGTATTTGAAGCAGTTGTTAAAATCCCTTATGATATGCAATTGAAACAAGTTCTTGCTAATGGTAAAAAGGGGGCTTTGAATGTGGGGGCTGTCCTTATTTTACCCGAGGGATTCGAATTAGCCCCCCCCGATCGTATTTCTCCCGAGCTGAAAGAAAAGATGGGCAATCTGTCTTTTCAGAGCTATCGCCCCACCAAAAGAAATATTCTTGTGGTGGGTCCTGTTCCTGGACAGAAATATAGTGAAATTGTCTTTCCCATTCTTTCTCCGGACCCTTCTACTAAGAAAGACGTTCACTTCTTAAAA